CATTTGTAGTGAAGGCGTAAATAGTATTGACAGTGAGAGTTTCAGTATACAAACTAGCGCAAATGGAAATGATTTCCATATGATAGGAAATTCTAATGATCTCGATACAAGTCAAAAATACAGACATTTGTGGGTTCAATGCGAAAATTGTTATGGATTAAATTATAAAAAATTTTTTAGGTTAAAACTGAATATTTGTGAACAATGTGGATATCATTTGAAAATGAGTAGTTCAGAAAGAATCGAACTTTTGATTGATCCAGACACTTGGGATGCTATGGATGAGGACATGGTTTCCGTGGACCCGATTGAATTTCATTCGGAGGAGGAACCTTATAAAGATCGTATTGATTCTTATCAAAAAAAGACAGGGTTAACCGAGGCGGTTCAAACAGGCATAGGTCAACTAAAGGGTATTCCCATAGCAATTGGGATTATGGATTTTCAGTTTATGGGGGGCAGTATGGGATCCGTAGTAGGCGAGAAAATCACCCGTTTGATTGAATATGCTACTAATAGATCTTTACCTCTTATTATAGTGTGTGCTTCCGGAGGAGCGCGCATGCAAGAAGGAAGTTTGAGCTTGATGCAAATGGCTAAAATATCTTCAGCTTCATATAATTATCAATCAAATAAAAAGTTATTCTACGTATCAATCCTTACATCTCCTACAACCGGTGGAGTGACTGCCAGTTTTGGTATGTTAGGAGATATCATTATTGCCGAACCTAACGCCTACATTGCATTTGCGGGTAAAAGAGTAATTGAACAAACATTGAATAAGACAGTACCCGATGGTTCACAAGAAGCTGAGTATTTATTCCATAAGGGCTTATTCGACCCAATCGTACCACGTAATCCTTTAAAAGGTATTCTGAGTGAGTTATTTCAGCTTCACGGTTTCTTTCCCTTGAATCAAAATTCAATCAAGTAGATCGTTTAATTCAGTTCTTTTTTTCTTTGAGGTGAACAAAACAAGTATTTAGTTTCTATTTATAGTAATAAGTAATCAAAAAAAATAGATAATATAAAGGTGAATAGGTACACTTATTTAGTTCTTCATTTCTTGTACCTATACCTATTATTATATACTGATAATAGATATACTTATCATAAGATATCTTTATAACAGGTACAAATATTATATTAAATCGAGGTATCCATTCTATGACAACTTTCAACTTACCCTCTTTTTTTGTGCCTTTAGTGGGTCTATTATTTCCGGCAATTGCAATGGCTTCTCTATCTTTTTATGTTCAAAAAAACAAGATTGTCTAGATTTGATGGGACCCAATCTCATCCATTTTTTTCAAGACTCGTATTTGGATCATAATACAGATATCTATTTATTTATGGGTCGGCAGATGTATGAAATGTAAAGTAAAAATATCTATATGTATGTAGATATCCATAGTGGGATCCTATAAAGGGATCTTTTTTTATATCTAACCGATTCGATGAATTACTCCGAATGGTTCACATCATAATAATAGTGCTAGTTGATGAGAGTTACTTCGGGAACAAAACAAAAAAATAAAGTCAAATTCATTTTGGTTATTCTCTCAATTCCAATAAAATGAAACAACTGGATCTAGTATGAACTGGCGATCAGAACGTATATGGATAGAACTTATAACGGGGTCTCGAAAAACAAGTAATTTCTGTTGGGCTTGTCTCCTTTTTTTAGGTTCGCTGGGATTCTTATTGGTTGGAACTTCTAGTTACCTTGGTAGGAATTTGATATCCTTATTTCCTTCTCAGCAAATCCTTTTTTTTCCACAAGGGATCGTGATGTCTTTCTACGGGATCGCGGGTCTGTTCATTAGCTCCTATTTGTGGTGCACAATTTCGTGGAATGTAGGTAGTGGTTATGATAGATTCGATAGAAAAAAAGGAATAGTGTCTATTTTTCGTTGGGGATTCCCTGGAAGAAATCGTCGCATATTCCTTCGATTCCTTATGAAAGATATCCAGTCGATTAGAATAGAGGTTAAGGAAGGTATTTATCCTCGGCGTGTACTTTATATGGAAATCAGAGGCCAGGGTGCCGTTCCCTTGACTCGTACTGATGAGAATTTGACTCCGCGAGAAATTGAACAAAAGGCTGCGGAATTGGCCCATTTTTTGCGCGTACCAATTGAAGTATTTTGAAATGAATTGAAGAATGAATGCTTTCGCAGCATTGAGTAAGGACCTCATGAATTATATTTGTTGTTATATAACAACTTAAGTTTTTTCAGGGCGCTCGTTCGAGCAAAAGCGGACGCGTATGGAACAACCAGAAAACAGAAAACAAAGTGGTTTTTGTCCACCAAAACCAGTTTTTCATACTAGTAACAAGTATACTAACTAAGTATGGATTCATCTATTTTTTTCAATTGATGTTTTGTTTATTTTTATCCTTTCTTTTCCTTTTTGATGATCAAAAGATTGGATCGTTTATAACTAGAATCAATCATTCTATTTATCTCTTTTTTTTTGCTACTCGTTTTTGATTTCATCTTATCAATACAATATTTTCCTAAATTTCCCTCAACTATTCCCCGGCTACGGCTAGCCAGCGAAGTTTTTTGAAATAATAGATCTAAGGGGGTTCTTTTGCCCCTAAATCCAAAAAGATTCATTTGCTCGTTCGGGCATTCATCGAAAGGGTGCAATTGCTTCGAATGAAGAAATAATAAAACAAAATATTGTTTCCAGATCCAAGGACTAACCAATTAATTAAAAAGGGGGAAATAGGTCTATGGATTCAATACCTTGTTATAGAACTCATGTTTCATGGAAATATCAGATTGGATAGAATCGAGGAATGAAGTGGTTTCATTAACAATTCAAAGATTAAAAATGCCAAAAAAGAAAGCATTCAACCCCCTTCTATATCTTACATCTATAGTCTTTTTGCCCTGGTGGATTTCTCTCTCATTTAATAAAAGTATGGAATCTTTGGTTACTAATTGGTGGAATGCTGGGCAATCCGAAATTGTTTTGAATGAGATTCAAGAAAAGAACGTTCTAGAAAAATTCATAGAATTAGAAGAACTCTTCCTTTTGGACGAAATGATAAAGGAGTACCCGGATACACATATACAAAAGTTTCGTATAGGAATACACAAAGAAACGATACAATTGGTCAAGATGTACAATGAGGGTCATATCCATACCATTTTACACTTTTCGACAAATCTAATAAGTTTCGCTATTCTAAGTGGTTATTCTATTCTAGGTAATGAAGAACTTGTTCTTATTAATTCTTGGGTTCGGGAATTTATCTATAACTTAAGCGACACAATAAAAGCTTTTTCTATTCTTTTATTAACTGATTTATGTATCGGATTCCACTCGCCTCACGGTTGGGAACTAATTATTAGTTCTATATACAAGGATTTTGGATTTTCTCATAATAATCAGATTATATCTGGTCTTGTTTCCACCTTTCCAGTCATTCTAGATACAATTTTAAAATATTGGATCTTCCGTTATTTAAATCGTGTATCTCCGTCACTTGTAGTGATTTATCATTCAATGAATGACTAAAGAATGATCCACTGATATGAATCTAATCATAATGTTTTTTACTTCGTACATAAACAAACCTTTTTAATCTTACTCATTCTTTATGTTTCTATCCATCTAGGAAATTCCTCCTGGATTCCAGTAAAATAGCAGAATCGTGGATAGGGAACTCTACTAGCAACCTACCCAATTTATTGTAGAAATTTTCGGGATCAATGATTGGACCATGCAAAATAGAAATATCTTTTCTTGGATAAAGGAACAGATGACTCGATCCATTTCCGTATCGATCATTATATTTATATATGTAATAACTTGGACATCTATTTCACATGCATATCCCATTTTTGCACAACAGAGTTATGAAAATCCACGAGAAGCGACTGGGCGTATTGTATGCGCCAATTGTCATTTAGCTAATAAGCCCGTGGATATTGAGGTTCCACAAGCCGTACTTCCTGATACTGTATTTGAAGCAGTTGTTAGAATTCCTTATGATATTCAACTGAAACAAGTTCTTTCTAATGGGAAAAGGGGGTCTTTGAATGTAGGGGCCGTTCTTATTTTACCTGAGGGATTCGAATTAGCCCCCCCCGATCGTATTTCTCCGGAAATGAAAGAAAAGATGGGCAATCTTTCTTTTCAGAGTTATCGTCCTACTAAAAAAAATATTCTTGTGATAGGTCCTGTTCCTGGTCAGAAATATAGTGAAATCACTTTTCCTATTTTATCTCCGGACCCCATTACTAAGAAAGACGTTTACTTCTTAAAATATCCGATATACGTGGGCGGGAATAGGGGAAGGGGTCAGATTTATCCCGATGGGAGCAAGAGTAACAATACAGTCTATAATGCTACAGCATCGGGTATAGTAAGCAAAATAATACGTAAAGAAAAAGGGGGGTATGAAATAACCATAGCGGATGCATTGGATGGACACTCAGTCGTTGATATTATACCTCCGGGACCAGAACTTCTTGTTTCAGAGGGTGAATCCATCAAGCTTGATCAACCATTAACGAGTAATCCCAATGTGGGTGGATTTGGTCAGGGAGATGCAGAAATAGTACTTCAAGATCCATCGCGTGTCCAAGGCCTTTTTTTCTTCTTGGCATCTGTTATTCTGGCACAAATCTTTTTGGTTCTTAAAAAGAAACAGTTTGAGAAGGTTCAATTGTCCGAAATGAATTTTTAGAGCCATGTATTTCGAAACATTAAGTTGAAAAAAAAAGACTAAAGTTCTTGTTGATCGATACAATTCTGTATGGTCAAAAATTATAATAAATAATGAAGGGCCTTTTGCTTGTTTTGTTTATACTGTTTTTCTTCAAGCTATTTGGAATTACTTGTATTCCATCGCTAATAATATACTAGTATACTGGCGTGTAGGTTGCGAAGAATACTTTTTTATTTGATTTGACCCCGAGCCCCTATTTATTTTTTTTTTCAATCCAAACCAAATTTGTGTGGTGTGACTATGTTGACTG